TGGGGAAGAAAAAAAATTAAGGAACCTGCAAATATTGGCAAAATTACAATTATTGTTAACCAAGGAAAATAATTCATAGTAAAGACAAGATAGACTTGGACCAGAAAAACCCGTGCTCAAAATATTTTGAGCACGGGTTTTGTCGGTAAAAAAAAATAAAATGGATTCAAGTAAAATTTTCTCGAACGTATTAATAAGCTAGACCCATACTCCGAGTTGTTTCATGCCATAAATAAACCCGAACACTCAAGAAATCCGTTGGACAGGCAGATTCACATCTTTTACAACCAACGCAGTCTTCGGTTCTTGGAGCAGAAGCAATTTGTTTAGCTTTGCATCCGTCCCAAGGTATCATTTCTAATACATCGGTCGGGCAAGCTCGGACACATTGAGTACATCCTATACACGTATCATAAATCTTGACTGAATGTGACATTGAATCTATACATTTTGGAAAGTCATAAATTTTCGACCTAGTAAACTTATTAACGAATCCTATATTTAGATACCAGATGAATCAACAAGTTATCAGAATTTTTCGAATAAATCTACTTCTGGATTGGTTTGTGAGAAAGGTCCAAAATACTTTGATTTCTTACTTAGGTTTTTGAAAATTGAAAAAAAAAAAAAGATTATACCTTAATTTAATATAGCAAACATACCAATTCGAATTCCTTTATGAATATTAGAATTTACTTTATAAATATAAAAATTTATATGATTAATATTAGTTATTCAACAAATTCGATTGGTTAATACGAGTCGATTTTCGGTTACGATAAATTGATGAAACAATAGCCAGTCCAATAGCCGCTTCAGCGGCTGCAATAGCTATAACAAAAATTGAGAAAATGTCTCCTTTTAATTGACGATTATCAAAAAAATCAGAAAATGTTACAAAATTTATATTAACTGCATTCAATATAAGTTCAAGACACATAAGGGCTCTAACCATATTTCGACTTGTGATCAATCCATAGATACCGATAGAAAATAAATAGGCACTCAAAACAAGTACATGTTCGAGCATCATTAACCAACTCCTTCTCAATTTTATTAATTTCAATCTAAACAACAATGCAATCCTAAATAGAATGCAATCCTAAATAACAATTCAATCGATTCGATTGAATCACATATAACAAATATTCCATACTTGAATTTCTTTTTTATTATTGATTATTGACGAGCTACAGAAATTGCACCTATTAAAGCAACTAAAAGAATTATTGAAACGAGTTCAAATGGAAGAAAAAAATCTGTTGATAAATGAACTCCAATTTGTTGACTATTAGTTATCAAATCTTGCTCTAGAATCTGATTTGATTTTGTAGTCCAAACAATACCGTACGATGACGTATCTGGAATAGTAGTAATTAGTGAAATAAAAAGACCTGTACAAACCACTGAAGTAACTCCATCCCCAACAGTCCAAAGATGAAAATCTTTGTAATATTCTGAGCCATTCATGAACATGACAGCAAAAATGATTAAAACATTTATAGCTCCTACGTAAATAAGCAGCTGCGCAGCAGCTACAAAGTAGGAATTCAATAGAATATAGAATAAAGATATACAAACAAGAACCAATCCCAACGAAAAGGCAGAATAAATTGGATTAGGGAGTAATACCACCCCCAGACCTCCTAAGATTAGACCCGACCCCAGAAAGACTAAAAGAAAATCGTGTATTGGTCCAGGTAAATTCATTTAAAAATATATAAATTGAGATATTTCATGAGTTTATTGATCCGAGCAGAAAAAAAAATAAGTGATTCTATTTTTTATGGTACTTCTTAACTAAATGAAATTAAAATGGGTCTGGGTTGATATAGATAGTTTTATTGGAGCATTCTCATTCACTATCCGAAAAACGGTTTGAAACTATATTATATATATTTTGAAATCATTACTCTAATGTAGGAATACATTTTCAATCCAAATTAAAGGACCAACAAATCAAAGGTTTGTATTCATATTAAATAAAATCGTATCCTTTTAGATCCGAATAGATCCAAATTGAGCCTTATTAATTTAATATTTTAATATTCATTAATATGAATTTTAATTTTATTTGTTTAATCAAAAGGTTTTATCCATTTTTTATTTGAGGTGAATTCGAAATTGTTCGAATTGTGTAATCATCAATTACTGATGTTGGTAACCGACTCAAGGAAATTTGATTGTAATTCAACTCGTGACGATCATAAGTAGAAAGTTCATATTCTTCAGTCATTGATAAACAATTTGTTGGACAATACTCAACGCAATTACCGCAAAATATACAGACTCCAAAATCAATACTGTAATTAAGCAACTGTTTCTTTCGAATATCGGTTTCCAATTTCCAATCAACGACGGGTAGATCTATAGGACATACACGAACACATACTTCACAAGCAATGCATTTATCAAATTCAAAGTGGATTCGGCCCCGGAAACGTTCCGGTGTGATCAGTTTTTCGTAGGGGTATTGAATAGTTATAGGTAAACGATTCGCATGAGACAGGGTAATCATGAAACCTTGACCGATGTACCTGGCAGCTCGGATTGTTTGTTGACCATAATTTATAAATTCAGTTACCATAGGGAACATATAGTGAATATGTATAAATAAAAAGATTTTATGCTTGTTTCTTTCTCTTGTTTGAGATAGGTCGTGAATGGAGAATATTGTAGTATTTTACAATGAAAGAAGTTGGGACGAAGTTGTTAATAATAGATTACCCAGAGAAATAGGTAAAAGAAATTTCCACCCAAGATTTAATAGTTGATCCATTCTCAGCCTTGGTAAAGTCCATCTTGTTGCAATAGGAATAAACAAGAACAAATAAGTTTTAGCTAATGTAATAAAGATACCGATTACTGGCCCAAAAACGTTACCCGCTTTATTTATGTCAAATATCTCAGGAACGGCTATGTACGGAATAGAAAGATTCCAACCTCCCAAGTAAAGAACTGTTACAAATAATGAAGAAACTAGTAGATTTAGATACGAAGCCACGTAAAATAAACCAAATTTGATACCCGAATATTCGGTTTGGTAACCCGCCACTAATTCTTCTTCGGCTTCTGGTAAATCAAAAGGCAATCTCTCACACTCGGCTAAAGAAGAAATTAGAAAAATGATAAATCCTATAGGTTGACGCCATAAATTCCATCCCCAAAAACCATATTTTGACTGCGCTTCAACTATATCAACTGTACTTGAACTGTTAGATAATCATAGTTGATGATAACATCGCTGTTCCCATCACTATTACAGAACCGTACGTGAGATTTTCACCTCATACGGCTCCTCAAAGATCACAAATAAATCTTAAATCTATTAAATCTAAGGGCATTTCACTATTATTTATCTTGATATTTTGTAAGATAGTTACCCTATAAGTTCGCGAATTAGACCGATGGAATTCTGTTTGCTATATTTTATATTTAAAATCAAAAAGTGCTTCTGAATTCATCTTATCTTTTAATTATATAATATAAGAATTTTTTTCTTTGTTGATCAATAACTTAATCCTTGAATAAAAAACCTTTTATAACATATAGTACATAGATATTTCAACCTATCATTTTCAATTACGAAAAAGAATTAGACCCCGCTTTATGATTCATGAATCATGAAAAGAGTTCTATCTTTCTAACTAGAAAAAACTAGAGGAAAAAAGAATCCAAAAAAGATTTCTTTTTCTTTGCAATTATTCTTTTTTATTCCGTTCCTATTCTACTTTTTCATAAAAGAGAACTTTAACCAAAATCAAACTAAAAGATTATTTCGTTCTTGATAGTTATTTAATTAATTGTTGGATGGGAACATACTCTGGATCGGAATCTTGGGTAATACTTCTTGATCATTTCTACCAACTTAAAGTCCCAATTCGAATTCCTTTTATATACAGAAATATCCCTTTGGATAACTTACAGAATCTCCATCATTACTAATCCTTTGTGTATTTTCGTCTTCCTAACCATCCACCAATTTGCGGTCAACCTATTCTTATGTTAATACACCTATGGTAATAGGTAATAAAAACCCCATAGAGTTGATCTTTTGAACCCGCTTCAAGCCATGATGACTAAATAACCAATCTTGGGGTAAATAGCCTCTACTACTTTTGTTTACTTCGCTCTTGTACATAGGAAATGAGATTCAAATTTTTTTACTGCAAATTTTTAAGCCGTTTTCTTTCACCCATATAACTATCTGCTTTAGGTCATCAACCTGAATGATGAATAAAAAAATGAAAAATAAAATGTATATTTGACCCATTTAACTTAACTTTCTTCTTAACAAAGAAAGAATATAGGGGAATTTTTGTGTCTCACCGAATCACACGTAGAGATATTGATAATACACATAGAGTTAATGGTATTTCATAACTAATTGATTGAGCAGCAGCCCTTAGACCACCTAAAAAGGAATATTTATTATTTGATCCATATCCCGACATAAGAAGTCCAACGGGAGCAATACTTGAAATGGCGATCCACAAAAAAACACCAATAGTAAGATCGGCTAGAACAAGTCGATAACTAAAAGGAATTACTGAATAACTTAGTAAAATTGATATGACTGCGATGGATGGTCCAATACTGAATAAACGAGCATCGCCCCTAGACGGAAGAAGGTTCTCTTTGAAAAGTAGTTTTATACCATCTGCTAGAGCTTGAAGAATTCCTAAAGGGCCGGCGTATTCGGGTCCAATACGTTGTTGTATCCCTGCAGATATTTCTCTTTCTAACCAAACAATCACGAGTACACCTATTGTGATTCCTAATACAAGAGTAAAAATGGGGATAAGTATCCATATGATCCCATAGACTTCTTTTAGGGATTCCAATTTGGAAAAAGAATTAATAGCCTGTAGTTCGGTTGTATCAATTATCATTTTAACGATCAACTTCTCCCATAATGATATCTATGCTACCTAGTATTGTCATAATATCAGCCAATTTCATTCTTTTAACTAACTGAGGAAGAATTTGCAAATTGATAAAACCCGGTGGACGAATTTTCCATCTCCAAGGAAAAACACTTCGATCTCCTATCAGAAAAATTCCCAATTCTCCTTTTGGTGCCTCGACTCTCACATAAAGTTCTTGTTTCGACAATTCAAAGGTCGGAGAAGGTTTTTTACTAATAAATCTATATTCAAAATCATTCCATTCGGGATCTTTTACTCTATCAATCTCAAAACGCCGGATTTCTAAATTCTCATAGGGGCCTCCTGGAATTCCTTCCAGAGCCTGTTGTATAATTTTTATGGATTCTGTCATTTCGCGGATTCGTACTAAATAACGAGCTAATGAATCCCCTTCGTTTTGCCATTGAACTTCCCAATCAAATTCGTCGTAACACTCATAATGATCGGCTTTACGAAGATCCCATTGTATTCCGGAAGCTCGTAGCATTGGTCCTGATAAACCCCAATTTAGTGCTTCTTCTCCACCGATAATGCCTACGCCTTCAACTCGTTCTAAAAAAATAGGATTATGTGTAATAAGTTTTTGATATTCAGTAACCCCTGTTAAAAAGTAATCGCAAAAATCCAAACATTTATCTATCCAGCCATGAGGTAGATCAGCGGCTACTCCTCCTATACGAAAAAAATTATGCATCATTCGCATACCGGTAGCAGCTTCGAATAGGTCATATATCAATTCTCTTTCCCGAAAAATATAGAAGAAGGGGGTCTGTGCGCCAATATCTGCCATAAAGGGACCAAGCCATAACAAATGGGAAGCTATACGACTCAACTCTAACATAATGGCTCGGATATAGCTAGCTCTTTTAGGTACTTGAATATTTCCTAATTGTTCGGGCCCATTTACGGTTATTGCTTCTGTGAACATAGTAGCTAAATAATCCCAACGTGTTACATAAGGTAAATATTGTATAATTGTTCGATTTTCCGCAATTTTCTCCATCCCTCTGTGTAAATAACCCAATATTGGTTCACAATCAATAACATCTTCACCATCTAAAGTAACGATGAGTCGAAGAACACCATGCATTGATGGGTGATGAGGGCCCATATTGACTATCATGAGGTCTTTTCTTGTAGCTGATACAGTCATAAATTTTTTACCGATTCATTCTTCCATGAATTGCTGAGAGTGAAAAGAAGTTTAGCAAAATTTAAACGAATAAAAAATAAAATAAGTACTTAAAATGACACGACTCTTCCAATTAACGAGTTTTGGTCTCTCGAATACTCAACAGACCAATTAATTCTTTATAACGTACTCTATTTTTTTTTGCCAAATAAGCCAACAGCCGTTGACGTTTTCCCAAAATTTTTCGCAAGCCCCTTTGAGATAAATAGTCTTTTTTGTGCAATTCCAAGTGTGAAGTAAGTCTCCGTATCTTATTGGTAAAACGGAATACTTGAAATTCAACAGATCCTCTCTTTTTTTCTTCAGAAATGACTGAAATGAGTGTATTTTTTACCATAAAAAACAGCTCCCCCTCCCTTTTTACAGATATGGTTTTTTACTGATGAGTAATAATAATGGTATTAATGTGGTTTATATAATAATTTTAATTTCTTTGTGGACTCCTAATTTTATTAATTTACATTAATTAATCCAGTTTTAAATTAAATTTGATTCAGATAGGAATACAAAAAAGTGATACATTTTTCCATTCAGAAAGGGACATAATTTAGACACAAAATGAATAAGATTCTGTTAATTGATTTCGAGGTCTAAATTGATACATTGTTGGTTTTATTATCTATATTAAAAATAAAAATGGTATGTAAAAGAGGTCATGTGTGAATCTCTTTCCTTTCATATACCTACAGGGTAGAACATATATACGAAAAATGGACTATTAACGACTTTTCAATCGCGGATACATATATATCCTTAACATACTGAAACGACTGCCATTATTGGTATCAAACCAATAGCGATTCATACAAGCCAAATCTTCTAATCGATAATTAGGCCAAAGAAAAAACTTGAATTTAATTAATTCTTTTTTATCTTTATCAGGATCTTTACTTTTGTTCAAAAGTTGACTAGAGTTATTCTTGGTACAAAATATTGAATTTCTATCAACACCATTCCTTTTTTTTGAAGTGAAACAAATTAGGATTCTCAACTCTCTACGGCGTCTGGGCGATAAAATATTTTCAGGAACAAGTAAATCAAAATGATTCTTATCAACGTATGTTTGTTCTCGGTATCCTTGATTAGTTTGGTGCTTACTCTTATGAACCAATGAAATACCTAAGATTTGATACATAATAAATTGTCCATCATTTTTTACAGACAGGCGGTCGGGTTCGATAACCAATACTCCCCTTTTGATCAATTCTGTAAGACTTAAATTCTTCTGAATCAGCATTATATCCAAACTAATTTCTCTTCTTTGAATCGAGGATATAGTAATTTTTCTTGGATTTATCAATCGAAGCAGGAGACAATATATTTTGACATTATTGATCATTCTTTGATTCAAAGCATCGCCCCATCTCAATTGAAAAACTAAATAACGTTTTAGGAAGAAATCCAGTTCTGCTTCTGTTTTACTTTTGTATTGTTTTTTCTTTTTACCCGCTTTTATCTTTGATACTGCATAATCCTCTTCATTGTATTTTTTTTGCTTTGTCTTTGTTGGGGGAACGGATCCAAGATTCCCTTGTTTTTGTGCATCTGATCTAAGATCTTCTCGGCCCACAGGGGGTTCTTTTTCTTTTTTATTCTGATTTTGATTCTTTATTTGTTTATTCGGTGGTATAACACATTCCGCCTTTTGCTTTCCGTCGACGTTTTTAGTGTTACTAATAACATTTTCATTTAGATTCAAATTGAAAAGAAGTACTTTGCTTGTTATAACCCACGGTTTCATTTTATATAGATTATAAAGGAGTACGAATTCTGGAAAGAACCAAAATTCCAGACTCGAGATGGGCCGATTTAATATTTCTTCATTCATTCCCATCCAATCCAAAAAAACTTTTTTTGGACTTGGTGGGTTTATTTTGAGATTTTGCGGAAGCGGAAGATAAAAAGGGGCTTTTTTATCAATTTTATCAATTATTTGATAATTGTTAGTACCAATCTTAGTATTTTGATTACTCTTAGTATCGATCTTGATCCAGGATTCAATATCGACCCTTTTTCTAAGATAAAATTTGATGATTTTCCAATCAAAATATTTTCTATCGATATTCTTTTCCATATATCTAATATCACCCTTTACTAGATAAGGATTGATAGGGATACTACCCAACATATCAAAAAGGTTGTGTTTATATGTGTTAGAATTATAATAAAAATCTTGATTCTTATTTACTTGTACTTGAAAGGGTGATTCATAAATAGATGGGTCCCTCGTTTTTTCAAAATTAATATATTTATATGATAAAAGATCATATCTAGGGTTCTTTTGAAAATTCTCTTTTTGATTAAATAATGAATATACTTCAAAATCCTTTTGTTTTTTGTAATGGCCTTTTTCATATGAATTCAATTTTAAATTTTTATTTTGAGCCATATGGTGTTGATTAACTCTATTTCTCCATTTTTCTGATATTAATTTAGACCATCTAATTGAGGGTAAATCGTATTGATAATGTCTTTTTAACCAACCCTTCCATCCATCCATCCTATAACTCGGAAGTTTCTTAAGACTTAATTCATTCTGAATTATTCCTTGTTTTTCATTTTCAAACGAATGCTTTATTTCAGTTTTAAGAAAAAAAGAGGTTCCGAGGTAATGAAAAATAGATCTTAATTTATACAAGTTACTAACTTGAGTTTGTGATAGTTTGTAAAATACATATGCTTGTGACAAGTAGGATAAATCACAAAAAATATGTGAATTTTTCTTATTGTTAATAGTATCAATTGATTTTTTTATAGTCGAAATAAAATAAATTGTATTTTGATTTTTTTTATTAATTTTTTCTTGATTTGCTTTATTAATGGATTTATCCATAATTTTTTTTATTGAATCAATAAAAAGTTTTGTATTGAGTCTGGGAATATTAATGATAAATAAAAATATATCTATGTATATTCTTTCAACGAAAATTTTTATAAAAGAATCGAATTTAGAGATTAATCGAGCATTTCTTTTTTTTAATATTTGCCAAAAAACATTTGGCAATTCTAATCTTTTAGTATTATAATTTCTTTTATTAGGACTTATATATATTCTTGGCGTTGGGATTATTTTTTTTTTCTCTTTTCTAATTCTTTCTATTTGATTTATGATTGTACTTGTTCTATGATTCATATCCTTCTTTTTTTTTTCTGTCAGTGAAGAATTTGTCCAATTTGGAGAGTTAATTTTACTAAAGGATTCATGAATTATCTGATTGCTGATTATCGAATCTTTTTCATTTTTAGTTTGATTCGATTCATATACTTCTCTGAATCTAAATAATATAATTGGATTTAATTTAGAAAGTTGTTTTATTAGTATTTTTAAAAATAAAAAACTTTCGATAATCCATTTTTTTGTTTCTTTTGAAACTCTTAGAAATAATTTTGTTTTTCCCTTTAAAACTTTTAGAGCTAGAAAATATGCCCTTTTGAATTTTATAATTTTTGTTTCCAGCTCTTTAACAATGGGTTCAAAAAAAGAAGATTGTTTTCTGGGAGAACCAAACGGAAGTTCAGTTTCCATTCCCCAAACTGTTAAAAAACAAAAATCATCTTTTTGTTTTTTCTTTTTCATTAAATCTCTATGAGAGGGCCGCGGTTTCGATCTATACCAAGGTTTCAGACAGAAAGGAAATAGGATTTTTATCTGAATACCGTCTGTTAACCAATTTTTCGGAAATTCTGTTTCTGATAATTGAACACCATTATAGGTACATTTAATATGCATTTCTCTATTCCATCCCTCTAGATCCTCAGACCATTCCGGAAATTGGAATAATATCATACGTACAATATTTTTGCCTATTATTAATACAGGTAAACGAAGATATTTTCTAAAAATAGATTGACTTATTAACATGGAACCTCTTATTACTTG